AACGGAATCGCGCTCTGTAGGACTTGAACCTACGACATTGGGTTTTGGAGACCCACGTTCTACCGAGCTGAACTAAGAGCACTTTCTTACCACGAAATTACAAAAAAAGACTGTAAGGAAAAAAAGTCTTTATTTTTTTTTTCACTACAATACATGTTGAAGGGCTATAGGATGATATATAATATGATATAAAATAGAAATTAAAGAGTAGGTATGTCATGTCCAATTTTTATTGATTTCAATGGACCCTCGTTATGGCTCTGAGGCGAAGTGATAGGTAGGGATGACAGGATTTGAACCCGTGACATTTTGTACCCAAAACAAACGCGCTACCAAGCTGCGCTACATCCCTTTCATTTCAATTCAATTGGATTACAATGTCATTGTAGAGAATTCCTGCCTTCTTTTCTATATACTTATTTTATTTTCTTCATTGATATACATATTATCTTGCTATTTCGATCTTTCTATTTCGTCTTTTTTTTTTGATCTCATATCATTTTTTTATCATATAATAATAAACTTTTTTTTATTTTTTTTTTTATTATATGATATTCTATGGTATATGAAAAAATAAAATAGGAAAAAAGATATATATTTTGTTCTTTTAAGAAAAGGAAAATCTTATCTATCAAAGCGTTGTACATTTCAATTTGAATTCTGGATTCTGTGTACAAACCAAACGCAAGTGGCTTTTTTTTATATATACATTTGATCTTTTTTTATTTAACTATATATCCGATCTGATCTCTGATCATATATGTATTACCATTAGGTATTACAATAAATATTATTTATTACAATTATATTACAATTATTACAATAAGGAGGATTTAAAATGCGAGATCTAAAAACATATCTATCCGTAGCCCCGGTAATAAGTACTCTATGGTTCGGGGCTTTAGCCGGTCTATTGATAGAGATCAATCGCTTTTTCCCGGATGCATTGACATTCCCGTTTTTTTCATTCTAGTTATTTTATTAACATAACAATAACGGGGGGTGTGGAGAAGATTAAAGATACAATTAAATATCTGTATCTGTGACTGCTACCTCCTCTTCTTTATTTTTATAAAAATTATTCTATATTTTTTTTTATAAATAAAAAAAAATATAGAATAAAAGAAAGTTTATTCAACCGCAGCAAAATTCAGAGTGCGGGCCCTGTCTTCAAGTAAATTAACGTCAATTAAGAAAACGGAAATAAAAATGTAGCTAGGGCGAGAGTATCATATACGATGTTTAAATGAAATACTGTACTAAACTTCTAATTTAAATATATTTTTTTAAATATATTTTCAAAGCATTGTATTACTTATTATTTTATTATTTTATTACTTTTTTTTTATTAGGATATTGGGTTGCAATGAAATTTTTTATAATTTGATTTCTGGATTTTATTTCGAGCTAGCAACTTCGATTTTTTTTTATTCCGCTCTTCTTCTCTTCAGATCGGAAAATCGAAGCGTTGAGTAAATAAAAAACCAAGGCGAGGGAGGGGCTCATGGCCAAGGGTAAAGATGTCCGAGTAAGAATTATTTTGGAATGTACCGATTGTGTTCGAAACAATGTTAATAAGAAACCAAGAGGCATTTCCAGATATAGTACTCAAAAGAATCGACACAATACGCCTAATCGATTGGAATTGAGAAAATTCTGTCCCTATTGTTCCAAGCATACAATTCATGGGGAGATAAAGAAATAGACGGAAACGATAGCGGCTTTACAGGGAAGATGAAAAATGATATATTAACAAAAAATATCCTATTAGGATATAATATGGGAAGATAAAATCTATTTATAAAATTGTATATACAATTTTAATAAATTGAATATTGTAAAGAATTTCAATATTGTAAATTCTATATTGAAATATAAACAAGAAAGAAGGAAAATCCTATTTCTTTTACTTGATCGGATCAAAAATGATAATGATTTAGAATTATAAGAAATAGGATTTTCAAAATAAGGACTAAACAAACCATGGATAAATCCAAGCGACTTTTTTTTAAGTCCAAGCGACCGCCTCGTAGGCGTTTGCCCCCGATCCAATCGGGGGATCGAATTGATTATAGAAATATAAGTTTAATTACTCGATTTATTAGTGAACAAGGAAAAATATTATCTAGGCGGGTAAATAGATTAACTTTAAAACAACAACGATTAATTACTATTGCTATAAAGCAAGCCCGTATTTTATCTTTGTTACCTTTTCTTAATAATGAAAAACATTTTGAAAAAAACGAATTGGTCGCTCGCACTTCTGGTCTTAGAACTAGAAAAAAATAGGGTTACTCTTCAATTGAATCAAAATCAAAATTCGAATCCGAGCTCAAATTAAATTGATATTTTGTTCGAAAAATCTGAAAATCTAGATTTGATTGTCGTCGTCTTGTAAGAAAAAAACGAATTGGAAAAAAAAAATCGTTTTTTTTATCTAAATTCAAGTTTTTACTCAGTTTGGCTACCTGATCATATTCTCTTATTTTATCATATTAATTTCTATTCTACCTTCTCGGAATTCATTCTCCCGGAAATAACGTGTATGTAAAACATCCCGATGTACTCCTTCTACTTTCCTTATTTTCTAATGTCAGTCGAAATCATATAAAGACAATTCCTATTTAATATAGCTAGTTGCGCAAGTATTTTACGATTAAGAAGCAACTGTCTCTTGGACAGATTGTTTATGAATCTACTATAACTATAGGATACCGCGCTTTCGCGAATTACTGCATTTATCCGAGTGACCCATAAACGACGAAAATTTCTTTTGTGCTTATCTCTATCCCGATGGGCCGAAACCAAAGCTCTTATTTTTTGTTGAATAATAGTTCGAGTAAGTCTTGAATGCGCCCCTCGAAAACTTGATGTGAATAAACGAATTTTTGTTCTACGCCTCCGCGCTATATATCCTCGTCTAATTCTGGTCATTGAATAAACGAAACTTTGATGAATAACTAATAAATTTCTTTTCTTTCAGTTATTCGTTTTCTTCCTTCTATATTAACAAAACGGATTCTGCCAATGTATAAAATAATAATTCCAACGGCTTTTGCTACTATAACCTTCCCAACCACGATTTGTTCTTTTTTTTTTTTCTAGGTATTTCGCCTAGAAAAAGAGAAAGAAAAAAAAATTGTATTGATATTGGGTATCAAACAAAAACCGAATAAAAAAGTAATAACTAGAAATAGCTAAAAAATTAGTGGGTTCCATCGTTTCTATGGTTATTTCTTAAACGGTGAGGTCTGCTCTATACACCGGAGCCCCTTTCCTCATTTAATCATTTAATCAATGCTATTGCTAACTTGTACAGTTCATACTTTTTAGCTCTACTCATGAATTCTCCAGTAATAGTTCTTTCACAATGAGATCTATCTATACAGTAACGGTATTTAATTATGAAAATTAGCGGATTGGCTGACCCTGTTAGTCCGTTCTTGCAAGAGTAGGGGCATAACTTTCGGCCTTTTTTTATTTTAATTTAAATTTAAATAAGATTTCCCCTGCTTAACGACTAATCATTTGCTACCAATGGGAATTCTTTCTCATTTTAAATTGAAAATTGAGGTGATTAATGCACCAATGGAAACCATAAATTTGATACACAAGAGAGGGGTATGATAAATGTTTTTTTTAGATAGCGAAGGGCTTTCTTCTATTCTATCCTATTCATCCGTACTGCTCACGGATAGCGGAAAAATGGTTTCCTTTATTTTATCTTATCCGAACCCATGATCTGAACGAGTCGCACATACACCCGAGTACATGTTCCTCGGCGCTGAGGGCATCCCCCAAGTGCGGGGGATTTGGTGACATTTCTGATTGGCTGTCTTGTGTTTCTAATAAGTTGTTTAATAGTTGGCATGTTGAATCGTATGCATAATGGGCTGGTTTAGATCGATCCTAACCGGACGATTAACGATTATGAGTTATTTATTTTCTATATTAATTTTCTATATTAATAGTTAAAAAAAGAAAAGAATAAAAATAATAAATAAAATCGAAAACTGCGATTGCATAAAATTCCTGCTATTTTTTAGGCAACTGCTACAAGATCAACAATTCCATAAGCTTGGGCTTCTGTGGCTGACATAAAAACATCTCGTTCCATGTCTTCGGATACAACCCATAAGGGTTTACCCGTTCTTTGTGCATAAACCCTTGTCAGGATTTCGCGAAGTTTCAGTAGTTCTTCCGCTTCCAGGACAAATTCTCTTGCTTGTGCTTCATAAAAACCAGCAATAGGTTGATGAATCATTACCCTGAGGATATAAGATAATCGATGGTTACTCTATCTCGGCTGATACGGTGACGAGAAAGAGAAGAGATAACGAATAATAAGAAAAAAAAAAGATAAAATTGAACAACCGTACAGGCATTGTTTGCGCATTGCATACGGCTCCACAATAGAATTGACTTTTACCTTTCATTGAATAAAAACAGAGAATATTTCATTTCTCATGCCTAGATCGGTAAATAATACAATAACCGCCCTTCTTTTTTTTAGGAGTTAAAAAAATACTATGGTGGTTCCGTTGCTTTATTTCATGGGCGATTTAGCAATCCCAAAGTTTCTTTTTTCAAATGCAAATAAAAAAATAATATAATTTTTTTTTTCGTACTCTTTCATAACATAAATGTGTTAAGAGTTCCCGGGCGTGAAAACAAAAAAGTTTGTGACGCTGAAATAGATCCCGATAGATAAGATAAAATCGTAAATATCCCTATATCTCATACTAATCTTTCGATACATAATCTACCGTTTTAAAAAACAAGAAAAAAATTTTCTTATATCGAATTCGAAATGCCATGCTATTATTACTTAATATTCATAGTTCAGACGGCGAAGGCATAGTTTTCTTTCAAATAAAAACCCATTGGCGCCGAGCGTGAGGGAATGCTAGACGTTTGGTAATTTGTCCTCCGACCAGGATAAAAGATCCCATTGAAGCGGCTAATCCCATGCATACTGTCTGTACATCCGGTCGCACGAATTGCATAGTATCATAAATAGCTATTCCGGGTATTACCCATCCGCCGGGAGAGTTTATAAATAAATACAAATCTTTGGTCTCACTCTCTATACTGAGATATACCATAAGACCGATAAGTTGATTCGAAATCTCGCTATCAACATCTTGACCTAAAAACAGTAATCTTTCTCGATAAAGTCGATTGATTAGGATAAAAAACTACCCCCTATAAACCGTACATGCACCTTTTGATGCATACGGTTCACCAAATAAATCGCGAAAAAAAAAAAGAATCAATGTGTAGATTCCAGCCCCCCCCTTTTTGCTAGTGAGTTCTGTCTAACTTCTATTCTAACGGAGGGCTTTTCTTCCATTTTTCAAGAAAGATGAGTTTTGATGTGTTTACATCTAAAAAAGAATTCATTAAACTTATCAAACTAACTTCATCATTGATGTATTTTTCATCGCGATCCAATTCAAATCGTGATGCCATTTTCTTGTTCCCGAAGGGTCTTATTCAATTCTTTTAGGTTTGCGCTCTACTCCGAGTAAAGATCCGCCCGATTTTGATTTGCACATATAGGGCAAGGCAAATGTCCCCATACCACACCCTTTTGCTACACTTTTTTTTTCATTTCATGCTTTACGCCGAATATTTAATGTATTCATCATATTATTCCATTGATTATGATTATCAATTTGATATTACTTCTACTTATCTACTTAATAACTTATTAACTTATCTACTTATAAATTCGAAATTAAATAGAATAGGATACAAGTAGTAATGCTCGATATATTACTTTACTGATTGGTTTTTTCTAAACGAAGCCTGGATACTTCATTTTATTGGTCCAAACAAGCAAGCCAACCATAAATTATTCTAAATTGGATAATATTAATCTGTATACCCCAAAAAGGAAAGCAATTGCACTTAATTTTATTTCACGCTCCCAATTTTTGATGATTTAGATTTAATCAATCTTTCTTGGGCGAAACAGAGTATATCCCGATCGGGGGGGAGAACGGGAAAATCCCATATGACCCAATATATCTGACAAGTCGCACTATATGTCAATCCAAATTGAATCGTCCTCTCCAGGATTTCGAAAAGGAACTTTTGGAACACCAATAGGCATTTAATGAAAAAAAAAATGAAATACTCTAATTCATCACTTTGATGTGAAAGCGTAACAATGAATTTTTTTTTTCATAAAGTGTTAATAAGATTGGGCTTTATCATATTTTATGTTTAGATTCGATAAGTTCATAAAAAAACTAAATCTTAAATTAAATCTTAAATAAAGTAAAGGGAGACAAACTTAAAAAGTCAAATTCTTACAAATACGATTAGGCCCTTTGAATGATGAACAAATATGGATGCATTCGCTCATAAATAAAGATAGATGGCCAACCCTGCCATTGCGTATTGTTACTTATCGGGTATAGAATAGATCTGCTTCCCTTGTTTCTTACAAACCGAATTCTTACATTATTACTAAAATATTACTAAAATAAAAATAGTAATCCTTTCCCCGAGATAATCCACTGAAAAGTGGAAATATATAACATAGTTTTTTCAGTGCAATAAAGTTACATAGTGTCTATTTTTCGTTGATAAAGGGGTATTTCCATGGGTTTGCCTTGGTATCGTGTTCATACTGTTGTATTGAATGATCCCGGTCGTTTGCTGTCTGTCCATATAATGCATACAGCTTTGGTTGCTGGTTGGGCCGGCTCGATGGCTCTATATGAATTAGCAGTTTTTGATCCCTCCGATCCTGTTCTCGACCCAATGTGGAGACAAGGCATGTTCGTTATACCTTTCATGACTCGTTTAGGGATAACCAATTCATGGGGCGGTTGGAGTATCACTGGAGGAACCGTAACGAATCCGGGTATTTGGAGTTATGAAGGTGTGGCTGGAGCTCATATTGTGTTTTCTGGCTTGTGCTTCTTGGCAGCTATCTGGCATTGGGTGTATTGGGATCTAGAAATATTTTGTGATGAACGTACGGGAAAACCTTCTTTGGACTTGCCCAAGATCTTTGGAATTCATTTATTTCTCTCGGGGGTGGCTTGTTTTGGGTTTGGCGCTTTTCATGTGACCGGATTGTACGGTCCTGGAATATGGGTGTCCGACCCTTATGGACTTACCGGAAGGGTACAATCTGTCAGTCCGGCATGGGGTGTGGAAGGTTTTGATCCTTTTGTTCCGGGCGGAATAGCCTCTCATCATATTGCAGCAGGGACATTAGGCATATTAGCGGGCCTATTCCATCTTAGTGTCCGTCCGCCTCAACGTCTATACAAAGGATTACGTATGGGAAATATTGAAACCGTCCTTTCCAGTAGTATCGCTGCTGTCTTTTTTGCAGCCTTTGTTGTTGCTGGAACTATGTGGTATGGTTCAGCAACTACCCCGATTGAATTATTTGGTCCGACTCGTTATCAATGGGATCAAGGATACTTCCAGCAAGAAATATATCGAAGAGTTGGTGCTGGGCTAGCCGAAAATCAA